TCTCTAATTCAAAACCGAACATGAAACTTTGGTTTCATTCGGCTCCTTTATGATGGATGGAGAAATTCCCAAATAAAAAAAAATAAGACGGGAACGAAATCAAAATTCAACCCATAATATCTATGTTAGCTTTTTTTTCCGGCTGCGTGCTTTCACAGAAAATTTTGCTTTCTAGATGATCCTTCTAGAAGATAGATCAGGAGAACTCGAACAATCTTTCTAGTTACTTCGTTCTTTATTTCTATTTAACGGAATCCTTAGGAAAAGTATTTGGTTTCTACCGAGCTAAAACAATATAATATGTCGATGTCTTTAGTAAACCAAAGTTCTCGTTTAATAGCTATTTTGCTTCAATTTTTCTATACCAAACAATGAATAGAACTGAAGATTTAGTTACGATTAGAAAGAAACTTTTCTTGCTTTATCCATGGATCCTCTTGTTATACTTATTGAATTGTAAATAGTCATCCAATTCAAAAATTATGTTTCGGAATTTCATAATCCAAATTTACAATTGATTAGAGTCTTTGGATACAAATTACGAGAATCTATAATCTTCCTTGAATCTTTCATTGAAAGGGAAAGGACTAAATCCTTTTAAGAAATAAAGTTTTTGATCGGAAGATAAATCAAACCAAGAGACCCTTTAACTATTAAAGGGATTAAAGGAACGAATCACACTTTTACCACTAAACTATACCCGCTACAATGCCATTATTACACATAAATTGACCTTTTGTCGAACAAAGTAATCGGGGGTGTAATAAAAAAAATCTGAAAAAAAAAAATTAGAAAATTCTAGGGTTGACGCGTAGACTTAAATAAAATTAGTAAAAGCAGATTTTATTCCATTTTTTTTTTTCAATTTCAGATCTTTTTTGTCTAAAAATTCATCGGATGAGTCTTTTTAACTTTAACAAAAAAGGCCCGGCTGGGGACTGACCAGGCCAGGCTATTAAAATAAAAAAGATCTTTTACTTGTGTTTTGACGAGACAAAATAAAAAAAAGGATTCTCTATTTCTATTATTGTGGTTTTATTTATTTCTCTTTTGAGTTCGCGCCTTTTCTTTATCTAATCTTTATCGAAATTTTTGATATAAATAGAATTACTGAGAAAGTTCTATAAAAAAAGTTATATAATAGTAATATATATATATTATATATAAATAGGTGATAAATATATTTATATAATAAAAAAGAAATTATCTATATATAATAAAATATAGAAAATGAAAAAATATATATAATCTAAAGAATAATCTATAAAAAAAATAAAGCTTTTTAAGAATAAAGTGGAGAAGGTTCTTTTTCAAGCCTTTTTTTGTCTAATGACCCTAATAAGTATCCCTTTTCGATTAGGAGAGATGGCTGAGTGGACTAAAGCGTTGGATTGCTAATCCATTGTACGAGTTAATCGTACCGAGGGTTCGAATCCCTCTCTTTCCCTTTTTCCTTTTGATGATGTGTAATAGATAAAATCCTACTAAAATTCGAGCATTTCCACTAATTAAATAAAGCAATAAAAAACCTTTCTTTTTTATTCTTCACGTCCCGGATTACGTCCTGGATCATTAGATAGGAATCCAAATATAAAGAGAGAAACAAAGAATATAACTACAGTGTATACAAAAAGTTTGAGAGTAAGCATTACACAATCTCCAAGATCTTACTAAAAAAAAAAAGAGAATAGATTCTCTATTTTTATACCAAATATCTAATTTTGATACCAATAAATCAAGTGATTTATTTTTTTCTCGAAAAAAAAATAAAAAAAAAGGGTTTCAGAACGTCATTTGTAATAAGATAATAGTCGAGGCTTTCATATTCAAACAGATTTGCATACCAACATCTAGATATTTTTTTTGGTGAACTCGAATCTAATTAGGTTCTTTCATTTAGGGAAAAGAGGATAAAATTTAGGAAATAGAATGATCCAGATTTAGTATGGCTACCAAAAAAATTGCATGTTTGAATTGAGAGTTCGCTCATACGTCACGATTTTTTTGATCTTTTGAATTGTTGGAAGAATAAAAATCGTGAATTTTTTTAAGACAGTATTAAGAATTTCATCGAAAACTTACAGCGGCTTGCCAAACAAAGGCTAAGAGAAGAAAGAAAAGAGGTATTACGGGCATAACATCTACGATTGGATTTAAAAAGGCGTAGGCCTCCGGCAATTTGGCGACTAAAAAAGTGCTTGAAAAAAGGGCAGAATTCAAACAAATACAGATCAAATTAAATATATTAAGCATAACAAAAATTGGTGTTCTTGTGGATAATTTTATTTTGATTGAGTTATTAATATATTTTTTATATAAGGAAAAAATAAAAAAAGATAGTCTAAAAAGACTTTGTTGAACTTACTCAATCAAAAATCCTTTTATTCTCTTATGAGAATTAAAGAAATAATATTTTCATACAATATCTTAATTGAATTCTATGTAATGATCAATAAAGTAAGTTTGATTTGCTATCTACACGTGTCAAAACTCTAGCACCAATGTAATCTATATTTAATTTGGGCTTAAATTGAATTGACGAACAACCAATAGCAATATTACTCTTTTAGTAGTCTTGAATAAAAATCGAAATGGGGCGTAGCCAAGCGGTAAGGCAACGGGTTTTGGTCCCGCTATTCGGAGGTTCGAATCCTTCCGTCCCAGAGTACCGGAATCAATCTTCTATTGCCTTTGTACACCATCTTTCTCTTTCTGTTTAAAAATCTAATAGTTTTGAAGAATAAAATATTGAAATGAAAAGAAGAAAAAACTTATTTTGCAGCATTTCAACCGAATTCAAAAAAATCTATTTGCTTTTTTAATTTGTGTGTGATGCGGGTAAGTAAGGTAGAACCATAGATTTTAAGAGTTTTAATAAAAAAAATCTATATTTATATATATAAATATAGATTTCTATTCAAATTTTAGATTTTACATATATACAATCTAATATGGGATTCGTTTGAATTCTGCCTGAACCTTTTACGCGTAAATTCTTTATTCCATTCATAAAGAAAGAAAAAAGTATAGATTACGATATACTGACTGAACTATGACTATTCATGATTTCATACTTGAATCAATTACACAAACTAGAGGAATGTTATGGTAAAACTTCGTTTAAAACGATGTGGTAGAAAGCAACGTGCGACTTGAATTGAAGGACATGATCTGCTGTGGATTTTTTGATCCGCCACTTTTTATATAGGAATATAGGTGCTCTTGGCTCGACATTTTGTGTTCTATTTTACTAAAGTTCTACACTTTTTTGGAATATAAAAAAGAGTACAGGATGGAGCTCGAGGAGAATATAAAGTTTTTATTCTTTTTGCAGGAGTAAGGATCTAGGGTTAGTGCGAATCAATAAGTTGGAACAACTTCGTAAGTCTTTTTATTTTTATATTGAAAAAAAAAAGCCCTTTCAAGCAATTTTACAATGGAAAAGGAAATTTTCTGAAAATTGTAAAATTCTTTGAATAAAAAAAAAGTATATCATGCGTGAATCAAGCGTTTATATGATTCTTTGATAGAAAGAAAAGAAATCATAAACAAAATAAGGGGCTTGTTGCTGCCCTTTTTTAATAAAACGATTCAAGATCACCGAAGTCATGTCTAAACCCAAAGATTAAAAGTAAGGATAAAGAATCCTGAAACAAGGAAATCCAGTTTTCAATTGTTTGAACAACTAGATTAGAATGAAGAATTAAAATTGATTCTAAAAAAACGAGACAAACAAAAAAAGGGTTAGAGACTACTCAATAAAAAAAGTACTTACGGATTCTCTGTTGAGATATTTGAGAGTTATTTAACTTGAGTTATGAGAGTACGAATGTTACGAATGCTTTTTATGGAAAAAAATATTTAGGGTTTCAATCCTGGCTAATTTATTTAATCTTTTTATTAATCTATTTAATATTTGAATTTTATACAGAGAGGTAACTTCTATTCATTGCATTTTTTTTCTCGAGCCGTACGAGGCCAAAACCTCTTATACGTTTCTAGGGGGGGGTATTATTCATATACATCTATCCCAATGAGCCGTTTATCGAATCGTTGCAATTGATGTTCGATCCCGAAGAGAAGGAAGAGATCTTCACAAGGTGGGTTTTTATGATCCGATAACAAATCAAACTTATTTAAATCTTCCTGCTATTCTCGATTTTCTTAAAAAAGGCGCTCAACCAACAAGAACAGTTCATGATATTTCAAAGAAGGCAGGGATTTTTACGGAATTTAAGTCTTAATAAAACGAAATTGAATTAATGAAATATAAAAAAGAGGATGTGAAAGACTCGTATATAGCTTGGTATCAAATTTTATCTACTCTTTTCTTTCCTCCTCTTTCGCTCCCATCATATTTTTTTTGATTTATTCGAATTTCGATTTATTATTAGCTAAGGTACGAATACTAAAAAATACCCTGCTAACAACTACCATGTTTTATAATCATAAACAAATTTATGAAAACAATTTTGGATCTATATTATATAAATTCTAATTTTTGTATAAATACAAAATTTTACTGTATAGAAAATAATACTGTATATAAAATAATATATTAATTCTGAATAAAACGAATATATATATATTAATATATTAGTTTATAAATATATATATTATTATATGAATAATTTATTCATTATTCATAACAAATTAAAGGCCATAAAAAATGGGTCTAAAAAAAGTATAAAAAGATTTGAGATTACCCTAACTGGCTTAGTTTTCATTCATTGTATGAACTAACAAACCAAGGGGTTAAGCTTTTTTATTTATTTTTTCTATTCTTTTCACTATATTAAAAATTAACAATCATATTGACAACAGTGTATGGACCAAATATAATTCTCTCATAGATAAATAGATTTATTTATCCCTGACGCACACATGACTGGATTTTTCTTTTTTTTTTTTTTTCTTTATTCTGGTTGTATCTACATATTTGCAGTACTTTCTTTTTTTGTTTTTTGGGGGTTGCTAACTCAACGGTAGAGTACTCGGCT